GAAAATATCATATTCGTGAAGCAGAAACATAAATTAAATGTACTCCTATTTTTTTGTGGAATAGGCTGAATTATTCGATTTGAATTGCAATTTTCAATTCATCCATCATCCAGAACTTCTTAGACAAAAAAGAATTTTTTTTGATTAAATAAAACCGCGTAGTTTAAAGTTTGTTTGCTATGGGGCATGTCTTGTTTGTTTAAAGATTCATACAGTGGAACCCCACTTATATTTTGTATTTAGATTCCATTTAGACATGGTGTAGGTATAGGATGCTCTTCCACAAAGAAAATTATCTTACTTTAGTCTCGGGTTTCCCCTAAAAAAAAGGAATTAAATACAAATACTAAAATAGTATAATACTAATAATATCGTATTTAGTTTAGTATTATGTTTTTTTTTTTCAGAAATAAAAAGAATAGAGTCCTAAATACTAAGGAAAGACCACGATTTGGGATGAACAAAAATACCTGTTTACGGCAATAGCACTTAGTAAGACCAACCGATGATGGGTTAGGTTTCGATACAAAAAGGGGTTTGTTTTGGAGCAAACTTACACTCCACAATGAAAGATAGCATAGAGTGATAGAATCGGTGGAATCATAAATGATCTACATAAGATACTTCTAATAGAAAGAATCGCACATTGTCGAACAATTCGACAGACCAAATATCCAAAACAAAACCACTCATAGAATATAGACTGAAGGGGCGTTGATACATTAAGGGCCGATTCATTATCTCTGCATTATATTTGAAACAACCAATTTGTTTGTTGTTCGGCCAAAAAGCAATTAGTCGAAGTGGGGGGACTTCTACAAATACAAGACCAAGAAAAGAATAGGTATTAGATCCATGAACAAGGACTAATGAGAAAATGAAAACTATACTAAAATAGAATGTGTTAGGGCTATACGGACTCGAACCGTAGACCTTCTCGGTAAAACAGATCAAACTAATTATTATCGAAATGATTAGAACTGTTTCAAAGACCCAACATGCATTTTGTTGCATTGGGCTCTTTCATCAACCGATTGATGTAAAAATCAGTTAGTCCACCATATTTTTTCTTTACAAAAAGATAATAAGATGGCTCCATGTGCTCTGTGATTCATCATTTGTATTCTGATCTAGGAGCAGTACCAAAGTGTTTCAAAGAAGGGTTACCTTGACTTAGGTTTGCCTCTGGCCTAGATCAACCAAAGTTAAATGGAATCTCTATCGCTCCGCTGCAAGAATGAAATATGAGACTTCATACACCTTAAAGTTCATAGGACGAAAAGAGGTTCTTTTGAGTCCCTTAAACTCATTAAGCCTAGCATTGAATGGACTGGGTCTTTACCTTATCAATTAGCAAATCAATGGTGGGTTCTATTTGATTTGGCACCTGAATTCGCACTCGAATCGGACCGAACCCAATATTTGTCAGGCTATTGTTCTCTTGTTCCCTCGAATCTATGGAGTAAGACATCGATTTCTCAATAAGATCAATTATGTTCATTGCATAATGGGCTCCCTTGAAAAGCATTGGCGCACGTGTAAACGAGGTGCTCTACCTAACTGAGCTATAGCCCTTGTCATAGATATCTTAACATATAGATAATTTCTTGTCAAGATGGGATCCCCCTGATAGTTCTTTGATCCGTTTACTGTTAGCGGATTGGTATTGCTTAGAAATAATATGCCACCCATAATTCCAGAGGCGATGGGTTCTTTTTTTGTGATGATAAATAACCTACTTAACTCAGTGGTTAGAGTATTGCTTTCATACGGCGGGAGTCATTGGTTCAAATCCAATAGTAGGTAGAACTTATTAGATACCAGAGTCAATGGTATCTAATAAGTTTTTCTACCCATCTTCTTTTTTTCGTTGTATCATCTAGAATTGATTGTCTTCAATTGGCGGAATCAAAGCGTGATGTATAATTATAATAAAGAATCTCTTTTTCTTATTTTAATGTAATGTATTTTTGGCTAGTACGAAATAACACTCACAGCCTCTACTCGTGTCCTAGCTCGTCTGAGAGCTAGATTCGCCTCAATTTCTTGTCTCTTACCCTGAGCTCTACTCAAGTTAGCTTCCGCTATTTCAAGAGCTTGTTGAGCTTCTTGCGGATCAATGTCAGTACTTATCTCCGCATCATTTCCTAAAATGGTGATCTCATTATTACTTATCCTAGCGAAACCGCCCATCAGGGCCACCGTTAACCATTGGTCATTGAGGCGTATTCTCAAAAGACCTATATCCACCGCTGTGGCAATAGGGGCGTGGTTTGGTAATACGCCAATTTGGCCGCTATTAGTAGATAAAATGATTTCTTTCACTTCTGAATCCCAAATAATTCGATTAGGAGTCAGTACACAAAGATTTAAGGTCATTTCTTCTCCCCTTCTAAGTTCATAGCTTTCGCGGTAGCTTCATCGATGTTACCCACCAAATAAAAGGCCTGCTCGGGAAGACTGTCTAATTCTCCGGAAAGGATCAGTTGAAATCCCCTAA